GAATTAAAAAAAAAATAGCTAAGCTTAAATCAATATGTTGAAATAAGCAATGATTAAGTGCCCATTATATAGAAATAATGAATCGTAAATTAAATTAAATAGAGTTCTGGTTCGAATTCCATAGGATCCATAGGATAAGTATTGTCTATAATGATAGATAAATGAAAACGCTTCCTGACGATTTTTTATTCATCTACTTGATTTGATATTTTTAAAATAAAATCGATTTTATTTTAAAAATGCCTTAGTTGAACTTGAAAATCCACTCATTGAAACTGAAAAGCAAATTAAGTAAACAATTAAATTGGATTCGTTGGATGGTACCAACAAAATGGAGTGCTAAACCCCGTTCGTTTCGTATTGAATTGAATTAATCGATCACCTTGCTATCGAACATTTATTTTGGATTCCAAATTTTTTGAAAAAGAAATTCGACATATTTTTTATTTTTATTTTTATTTATTATTATGAGAATCAATCCTACTACTTCTGGTCCTGGAGTTTCCGCGTTTGAAAAAAAGACCCTGGGGCGGATCGCTCAAATCATTGGCCCGGTGCTAGATGTAGCCTTTCCACCGGGCAAGATGCCAAATATTTACAACGCTTTGGTAGTTAAAGGGCGAGATGCTGTTGGACAACAAATTAATGTGACTTGTGAAGTCCAGCAATTATTAGGAAATAATCGAGTTCGAGCTGTAGCTATGAGTGCTACAGATGGTTTAATGAGAGGGATGGAAGTGATTGACACGGGAGCTCCTCTAAGTGTTCCAGTCGGCGGGGCGACTCTAGGACGAATTTTTAACGTGCTTGGAGAACCTGTTGATGATTTAGGTCCTGTAGATACTCGCACAACATCCCCTATTCATAGATCTGCCCCTGCCTTTATACAATTAGATACAAAATTATCCATTTTTGAAACAGGAATTAAAGTAGTAGATCTTTTAGCCCCTTATCGGCGTGGGGGAAAAATAGGACTTTTCGGGGGAGCTGGGGTGGGGAAAACAGTACTAATTATGGAATTAATTAACAACATTGCGAAAGCTCATGGAGGTGTATCCGTATTTGGCGGAGTAGGGGAACGTACTCGTGAAGGAAATGATCTTTACATGGAAATGAAAGAATCTGGAGTAATTAATGAAGAAAATATTGCAGAATCGAAGGTAGCTCTAGTCTATGGTCAGATGAATGAACCACCGGGAGCTCGTATGAGAGTTGGTTTGACTGCCCTAACTATGGCGGAATATTTCCGGGATGTTAATGAACAAGACGTACTTCTATTTATTGATAATATCTTCCGTTTCGTCCAAGCAGGATCAGAGGTATCTGCTTTATTGGGTAGAATGCCTTCCGCTGTGGGTTATCAACCCACTCTTAGTACCGAAATGGGTTCTTTACAAGAAAGAATTACTTCTACCAAAGAAGGATCCATAACTTCCATTCAAGCTGTTTATGTACCTGCGGACGATTTGACTGACCCCGCTCCTGCCACGACATTTGCGCATTTAGATGCTACTACTGTACTATCAAGAGGATTAGCCGCTAAAGGTATCTATCCAGCAGTAGATCCTTTAGATTCAACATCAACTATGCTCCAACCTCAGATTGTTGGTGAAGAACATTATGAAACTGCGCAAAGAGTTAAACAAACTTTACAACGTTACAAAGAACTTCAGGACATTATAGCTATCCTTGGGTTGGACGAATTATCCGAAGAGGATCGCTTAACTGTAGCAAGAGCACGAAAAATCGAGCGCTTCTTATCTCAACCCTTTTTCGTAGCAGAAGTATTTACGGGTTCCCCGGGGAAATACGTCGGTCTAGCAGAAACAATTAGAGGGTTTAAATTGATCCTTTCCGGAGAATTAGATGGTCTCCCTGAACAGGCCTTTTATTTGGTAGGGAACATTGATGAAGCTACAGCGAAGGCTACGACTTTAGAAACGGAGAACAACTTGAAGAAATGACCTTAAATCTTTGTGTACTGACTCCCAATCGAATTGTTTGGGATTCAGAAGTGAAAGAAATCATTTTATCTACCAATAGTGGACAAATTGGCGTATTACCAAATCACGCGCCTATTGCTACGGCTGTCGATATTGGTATTTTGAGAATACGTCTTAACGAACAATGGTTAACGATGGCTCTGATGGGCGGTTTTGCTAGAATAGGCAATAATGAGATTACTATTTTAGTAAATGATGCGGAGAAGGGTAGTGACATTGATCCACAAGAAGCTCAGCAAACTCTTGAAATAGCAGAAGCTAGCTTAAGGAAAGCTGAAGGAAAGAGACAAATAATTGAGGCAAATCTAGCTCTTAGACGAGCTAGAGCCCGAGTAGAGGCTATCACTGTGATTTCGTAACTAGTTAGTGCCTTCCGAATAATCAATAATCATCAAAGGAACTTCTGTATAAACAGAAGTTCTGTTTATACACCCTATTTTTTATTTTTCTAATTTTATAAATAGAATCATAAGTGGAATCGGATTCTAAATACAAGGAAAAATTTTTGAATTCAAAAAAGAAAAAAATGAAATATATAAAGAATGGAAAAAATAAAAAATTAATAAAACAAGATGGATAGAAAAACTTATTAGATACCATTGATTTTGATATCTAATAAGGTCTACCTACTATTGGATTTGAACCAATGACTCCCGCCGTATGAAAGCAATACTCTAACCACTGAGTTAAGTAGGTCTTTTAGAATCACAAAGAGAAAGAAATGGAACTCGTCGCATCGACGGATTATAAATGGAATATCATTTATAAGCAATACCAATCAAACATATCGCACAAATAAGATGTTGCATCATGGAATATTTATCTTGACAAGAGATTGTCGACATGATAAAATATGTATCACAAGCACAAGGGCTATAGCTCAGTTAGGTAGAGCACCTCGTTTACACGCGCGCCAATGTTTTTCAGAGGAGTACATCATGTAATCAAAAGACTTATTGAGAAGGTAATGTCTTACTCCATGACTTTTAGGGAATAAGAGAACAATAGCTTGACAAAGGGGTTCGGTCTAATTTAGGTGCTCTTTTTAGCCGCCAAATAGAACCCATCTTAGATTTCGATTTAAGATATTGATAGGGTGAATACCCAGTTTATTCAATGCTAGGCATAATGAGTATAAGGACCTCCAAAATTCTCTTTTTGTCCTATCCTATGAACTTTAAGGTGTATGAAGTTTCATATTTGATTCTTTATTAAGCAGAAGCGGGGCAATGGAGACTTCATTTAACTTAGGTTGATCTAAGCCAAAAGCAGACCTACGTCAGGGTAGTCCTTCTTTGAAACACTTTGGTAATGCTCTCTGATCGGAATCTAAATAATAAATCAGAGCAGGGGGAGCCATCGTCTTATCTTTCTGTCAAGAGAATTATGGTAGACTAAATGATTAGTTATATCAATTAATGTATCAGTTAATGAAAGAGCCCAATGCAAAAAAATGCATGTTGGGTCTTTGAAGCAGTTCAAATCATTTTTATTACAATAAGTTTGATCTGTTTTACCGAGAAGGTCTACGGTTCGAGTCCGTATAGCCCTAAAAGAAAATGAAAAAAAAAAGGGCATTTCAATAGATCCAATCGGTATTTTTTCTAATCTTGACTAAACAAACCAAATTTTCTTCATTATTAATCTACGATTAATTACATATTCATTTTCCTCTCCTACTCTCCGCACGCAATACAATTCCGCAATACAATAAAAGAGTTAGTGATACTTCTTTGCCTTTGGAATACCTATATAACCTTAGTTGATTTTTATAATCAAAATCATTCCATGAACTCGGTTAAAAACACACTTCAACCTAATCTAACAAAAATGGAATCCACTAGTAATAAGTTACATGGGTTTAGGAAGAACTTACTCTGTTTCTATATTTAGTTTAGGAACAGTCGAAGTTTGAAAAATAAAGATCTTTGCTAACTTTCATTGTTAACATTGTCAAATAGGTTTTTCTTGGTATATGTTACTTGATAAAATAAAGCGCAAAACAAAAGAGTTTTTTGCTGTATTAAATCAATAGAAATTCCGAAATCAATAATCAATACTAAATCAATACTCAATAGAAGTTCCTATTCTAATAATAATAATATATATTTATTATTATTAGAATATATATATTTTCAATATTATTTCTATTTTAATATTATTTCTATTTCTATATATATAGAATAGAATATTAGTAGAATAGAAATTATAGAATAATAATTGAAATATTATTGTATAATATAATAATTTATCTAATAAATATCGAATAGATAGGTTTTAATAAATTAATAAATACTTAATAATTTCAATACTTTCAATACTTAAAAAAAAATCGAAAATTAAGAATTCAATTTTGAATTCCTTGTTTTCGATTTTTTTTTCTATTTTAGAGAGAATCCGGAGTGGGGTGAAAAAGCGAGAATAAAGTCTTATCCGTATAAGAGCAATAAGCAATATATTTATACTATATCAAGATCGAAATCAATTTGAAGTAAATAGAAACATTATCGTGAATGAATATTGAAAGGAAACATGTACCACAAACGAGACATGTAACACAGCAACCAAACAAAACGAGTTGGTTCAACAAAAAGAAATTGTTAAGAGTTATGAATCAGTTGACAATTAATTCCAATTCGACTCGACTAATCTAGTCTATTTCCCTCATTCATAGGAGTGTACCTATGGTTCTGCTTTACGAATATGATATTTTCTGGACATTTCTAATAATATCAAGCGTTATTCCTATTTTGGCATTTCGAATTTCCGGAGTTTTATCCCCCATTACCAAAGGTCCAGAGAAACTTTCTAGTTATGAATCGGGTATAGAACCAATGGGCGATGCTTGGTTACAATTTCGAATCCGTTATTATATGTTTGCTCTAGTTTTTGTTGTTTTTGATGTTGAAACAGTTTTTCTTTATCCATGGGCAATGAGTTTCGATGTATTAGGAGTATCTGTATTTATAGAAGCTTTCATTTTCGTGCTTATCCTAA